AATGATTTCCACAGAGGGCGGTAAAATTATGTCTTGAGCAGTTATATATCCGGGACCTTGGACACAAATAAGCGCGTTGCGCGTTCCATATAGATTACTTCTTAATACAATCTCGTTCAAATTCATTAAAATTTCATGTACTGATTCTTGAATACCTACTATGTTAGAATAGTCATGTGGTATGTTCTCAGATTTTGCACGTGTAATACATGTTCCTTCGATTTCGCCAAGTAAAGCTCTTCGCATCGCAATGCCTATTGTGTCGGCTTGACCTTTCATAAGTGGAGACAGAATAAAGCGTCCATAATAAAGACGCTTACTGTCTCTTCTTGATTCAACACACTTCCACTGTAGTGTCCGAGTAGATACTTTGACTTTCTCTCGAACCATAGTAATTTTATTTGATCAGATCATTGAATCATTTATTTCTCTTGAAACCCTTTCAGCCTTTATTTAGTTCTATACACGTCTTTTTTTAGGGGGTCTACAACCATTATGTGGCATAGGGGTTACATCTCGTACGAAACTTAAAAGTATACCACTTCTACGAATAGCTCGTAATGCTGCATCTCTTCCCAGTCCAGGGCCTTTTATTCTTACTTCAGCTCGTTGCATACCTTGATCTACTACTGCTCGAATAGCATTTCCTGCTGCGGTTTGAGCAGCAAAAGGTGTTCCTCTTCTTGTACCCCTGAATCCACAAGTACCCGCGGAGGACCAAGAAATCACCCGACCCCGTACATCTGTAACGGTCACAATGGTATTGTTGAAACTTGCTTGAACATGAATAACTCCCTTTGGTATTCGACGTACATTTTTACGTGAACCACTACGTGTATTTTTACGTGAACCAATTCTTAATATAGGTTTTGCCATATTTTTTCATTTCACAAGAAATATATGGATATATCCATTTCATGTCAAAACGGACCTTTTTGTTGCTAGCTCTTTGGAAGTGCCCTTTCCTTTAGTAAGATTATCCTTGTCTTTGTTTATGCCTCGGGTTGGAACAAATTACTATAATTCGTCCCCTCCTGCGGATTAGCCGACACTTTTCACAAATTTTACGAACGGAAGCCCTTATTTTCATAGTTGTTATTCCTTAATTCTCTGAATATACTTATTGTTGGACGAAAAAAAGGTTTCTTGATATTTTTGAATCTTTAATTGTATCTTCGTGAAAGGAATGTTGAATTTGAAAAAACCACTTACTCATTTGAATCCTTGTTATGGAGTCTAGAAAGTGGCTGCCCCCCGATTAACTTATACCTAAGAACTTACTAAAATTTTGACCTTTTTCTCCTATAGGTATACCTATACAAAAATATGTCGAATCCTTTCAGAAGCATGACCTAAAATTAAACAAATCTTTAGTATCTAACCAAAATCGAACCATGCCGTTCGGAAGTGATTCATAAAAAAAACTTTCAGTAATTCATTTTTTTTATCTTTAATTTCATTCAGGGTAAAACATTCTAAACTTTTTTAGGTATTACACAACCCCCGCTTTTTTGTAACAAATGGTAAGTTCCGGATATCCAATTTTTATATTAGAAGGATTACCATATATAACACAAAATTTCTCCGCCGATTTTTTTTAGTCGAGCCTCTCGGTCCGTCATTATACCTTGAGAAGTCGAAAGGATTACAATTCCTATTCCGCCTAAAATTCGTGGAATTCGTTGAGAGTTAGAATAGATTCGTAGACCCGGTCGGCTTATTCTCTTTAAATTTAAAATCGTTTTATAGGATTCTTTCTTATTTCGTCTATGTCTTAGGGTTAAAATCAAAAAATGTTGGGTGTTTTCGCGATGTTTCCTTACGTTTTCGATAAAACCCTCTCGTAAAAGTATTTTAACAATGCTTTCGGTGATGTTAGTCGATCCTATCCGAACCGTTCCTTTTCTATTCATGTCAGCATTTCGTATAGAGGTTATTATATCAGCAATAGTGTCTTTCCCCATGATAAGTTAAAATTCCTTATTGTTTTATAATTTTGATATAATCAACATGTTCTTTTTCTTTTATTTATATATAGATAGAGACGAATTATATATTAATATATGAATTCAATTATTAATATAGAAAATTCTTAAGGGTATATGCGTGATACACAATCTATTAATTAATTTTATTTCAATACCTTTTTTTTAATCTTATCCTATACTAACTATCGATATTTAGGTCTTATAATACTTCAGGAGCTAATGAAACTATTTTAGTAAAGTTTAATTGTCTCAATTCCCGTGGGATCGCCCCAAAAACTCGAGTTCCTTTTGGATTTCCTTCTTGATCAATGACAACTGCGGCATTGTCATCATATCGTATTATCGTCCCATTGTTACGTTTGAGTTCTTTACAAGTACGTACAATTACAGCTCTGATCACTTCTGATCTTTCTAGAGGAGTATTTGGTATTGCTTCCTTGATTACAGCAACAATAACGTCACCAATATGAGCATAGCGGCGATTACTAGCTCCTATTATTCGAATACACATCAATTTTCGAGCCCCGCTGTTGTCTGCTACATTCAAATAGGTTTGTGGTTGAATCATATTTTTGTATCTCTTCTTTTAATGCAAAGGACGAAGTAAAAAAATATTGTTTGTCAAAAAAAGAAAACTTATAATCTTTTTATCCTTAAATGTTATTTAGTTTTTTCATTCTATATTCCTATTCAGAAATAATGAATTGGGTTTTTATAGGCATTTTTGATGCCGCTATTGAAATAGCTTTTCTGGCTATATTTTCGGGTACACCACCCATTTCATAAAGAATTTTACCTGGTTTAACCACAGCTACCCAGTATTCTGGGGATCCTTTGCCAGAACCCATACGCGTTTCTGCAGGTCTTACTGTAACTGGCTTGTCTGGAAATATACGTACCCAAATTTTTCCACCACGTCGTACATTTCGTGTCATTGCTCGTCGCCCTGCTTCTATTTGTCTAGATGTGATCCAAGCGGGTTCAAGTGTTTGAAGAGCATATCTGCCAAAACAAATACGATTTCCACGAGAGGATATTCCTTTTAGTCTGCCTCGGTGTTGTTTACGAAATCTGGTTCTTTTTGGGTTATAGTTGATGGGTTTTGTCTAAATTAGAACTTCCATCTCTACTACAGAACTGGACGTGAGAGTTTCTTCTCATCCAGCTCCTCGCGAATAAAAAGACTAATTAAGATATAGATGTAGTTAATGATTAATCCTATTAATCATGTTATTTTTTTTTATTTCATCTTATCTCTTTTTTTCTAAATTTGTGTATGTCTTTTTCAAAATAGAATCAAAGATGAATTTTAATTTATTTAAAAATAACGTAATATCATCATTACAAATGTAGTTTTTGTTAGAGTTAGAATATTCTAATAAATCCTTATTTTCTTTTATCTTTTTCATTGTTTTTTTCGTCTTTTATTACTTTATTTTATTTGAAAAAAAAACACACAAATTTTGCGCCGGCGAATATTTACTCTTTCAATATTTATTTAAGTTGTTTATCCCCCGAGGTCTCAGAATCAAAATCAGAATAGATAATAAAGTTTCTGGTTTATTCCGCCATCCTGTCCAATGAATTACTAAGATTTGTTTTTCACTAGAATCCTATATATTCATGGGTTCCGCCGTTCCCATCGCTTCTTGATTAATCATTAGGCCCGAATTCTACAATGGAGCTTTTACATAAAATTTTGAATTTCATTTTTTTTATTTGTTTTTGAGTCAATTTTCTCAGTTTTTATTGGCTCAAGGCTCTTCATTTTTTGTTTTTGAAACAGATTTATCTAATTATTATGAATGAATCTGTATTGATGCTTTATTACATTGCTTTTCTTACAGTGACCTCATAGACTTTCCAATTTGGAATCATATATCATTAATATTCAATTTTTTCTCTCTTTCTTTCATCCTTCCATTTATCCGCATACTTTTCGATTACCTTTCATAACTTAATAATCATCTTTCTTTTTTCTTTTTTTTTTTAGTCAGTTGCTACAATGATATGATCAACCTATCATATCTTGACTGCTTTTTTTGGATCCAGATAATGCGAAGCAATGAGTTGCTTAGGTTATTTATTAATGCTATAGTTATTAGTTGCTCTTCTAGGTAAGTTCTTTTTTTTTTATCGTAATCTAATCCTAAACCAACGAGTCACACACTAAGCATAGCAATTATATCAAAGGAGTTTTGATGGAAATTTTTATTCAACCTTATAGAATTGCTTATTTTTTTCTTAAACATAAAAAAGAAGACTGCAATTTTTTATTACTGTATAGTGTTATACTACATAGTTTTCGTTTTTTATCGTTGGATAAAATGTAAAGACAAATAAAATTTTTTTATTCTTCGTCTACGAATATCCAAATTTTTATTCCTAAAACCCCATAAATAGTTCGAACTGTATAGGAACAATAATCAATTTTAGCTTCAATTGTTTGTAAAGGAACTCTGCCTTCTCTGATCCATTCAACACGTGCAATTTCTTTTCCGTCGATACGTCCTGCAATTTGTACTTGAATTCCTTTTGTATTCGCCTGTTCAGTTAATTCAATAGCTTTTTTCATTGCTTTTCGAAAAGAAACGCGATTTTTTAATTGGCCAGCTATAAATTCTGCAAGAATATTAGGATGCCCATACGGATTGGAAATTCGGGTAATAGCAATGTTGAGTTTTCTATTGACACAATTAAGTTCTTTTTGAACATTCATCTGTAATTCTTCGACTCTTCGGGGTTTATCTTCAATTAATAATTTAGGAAATCCCATATAGATTATGATCTGAATGAGATCGATTCTTTTTTGAATTTCGATACGTGCAATTCCCTCCATACCAGAGGATATTCTTATATTTTTTTGGACATAATTTTTAATACAGTCTCGTATTTTTTTATCTTCTTCTAAACCTTCAGAATACTTTTTTGGTTGTGCAAACCAAAGAGAATGATGACTTTGGGTTGTACCAAGTCTGAAACCAAGTGGATTTATTTTTTGTCCCATAGGCC